TGATCGTAGCACCAAGTACTTCTTGACGAGCTCTAATATGATCAGATTTATAAGTAAGCATCTCTTGTAAAATATGAGCAACACCAAATCCCTCTAAAGCCCAAACTTCCATTTCTCCTACTCGTTGTCCCCCTTGCTTTGCCCTTCCTCTAAGGGGTTGTTGTGTAACAAGTGCGTAATGTCCACTAGAACGTCCATGGATTTTATCATCAACTTGATGAATTAATTTTAAAATATAGGACTTTCCTATTAAGACAGGTTGTTCGAAAGGATTTCCTGTTCTTCCATCAAATATTCTGCTTTTTCCCGGATATTCCGGTTCAAATACCCATGGATTTTTTGTTTGCTTACTGGCTTCATATAATTCAGAAAACACTAGCTTTCTCGAAGCCTCTTGCTCATATCTCTCATCAAAAGATGCTATTCTATAATGTCTTTTTAACAGATCTCCCGCTAACCCGAGCGAACATTCAAATATCTGTCCCACATTCATTCGTGATGGTACTCCTAATGGGTTGAAGACCATATCAACAGGTGTTCCATCTTGCAAATAAGGCATATCTTGTCTAGGCAAAATTTTGGAAATGATACCTTTATTCCCATGTCTTCCAGCTACTTTATCACCTACTTTGATTTCACGTTTCTGTGAAATATATACACGAATCATTTCTAAATTATAACTGGAACCCCCCCTTTTCCGGATCCATCTCACGTCAATAACGCGCCCTCTTCCGCCTATAGGTAGTTTTAGAGAAGTTTCTTTTGCAGTGGATACCTGAATTCCAAGAATGGCTCTTAATAATCTATCCTCTGGAGCATACGAGGATTCGTTTGCCGTCTGAGGCCTTAATTTTCCTACTAAAATATCACCTGTTTCTACCCAAGATCCCAGCATCACAACTCCATTTCTGTCTAAATTGCGGAGTAAATGAGCCTCTAGATGTGGTATTTCCCTAGTGATTCTTTCAGGTCCTTGGCTTGTCATATGAGTCTGAATTTCATATTTCCGGATGTGAAAAGAAGTATAAATATCTTCATATACCAAACGTTCACTAATTAGTACTGCGTCTTCAAAATTGTAACCTTCCCATGGCATATAAGCTACTAATACGTTTTTTCCTAAAGTGAGTTCCCCACCAACTGTAGCCGCACCGTCCGCTAAAATTTGTCCCTTTTTAATGCATTTACCTCGCGAAACCTGAGGTTTTTGATGCATATAAGTATTTTTGTTGGAACGTTGACAGATAACTAATGGAATACTTATAGTAGTGTCTCCATTACTTGCAAAAATAATCTTGTGAGGATCAGTATAAATGATCTTTCCCTCGTGTTCGGCTATAGCGGAAACCCCCGAATCTAGAGCCGTTTGACGTTCCAGTCCAGTTCCAACAATGCACCTCTCGGACTGAGAAAGCGGAACTGCTTGGCGCTGCATATTAGAACTCATTAAAGCCCGATTTGCATCATTATGCTCGATAAAAGGAATGAGAGAAGCTCCAATAGAAAAATATTGGAAGGGAAAAATACTTCTAAGATGAATCTGTTCCCATGCAATAGTCAGGAACTCTTGACGGTATCGAGCTGGAACAACCTGTTCTTCCTGAATACTCTGATTCAAGGCCAAAGAATTTCCAGCTGCTACCCTATAATATTCATCTCTATTTGGTGATAAATAAACAATCTGTGCCTCCTTTTTTGATCTTTCAGATATTTCATAAAACGGACTCTTTATGGATCCCCAATGGCCAATCCTCACATGAATGGCTAAGGATCCAATAAGTCCAACATTGATTCCTTCGGACGTATCAATTGGACAAATACGTCCGTAGTGGCTAGGATGAATATCTCGTATCCGAAAACTAGCAGTTTTACCCGTCAATCCTCCAGGACCCAAATAACTCAATTTTCGCCCATGAACAATTTGTGTCAATGGATTAGTTCGATCCAAAACTTGAGATAAAGGATGTAGGCCAAAAAATGATTCATAAGTGGTTGTTAATGAAGTTGAAGTTACCAAATTTTGAGGAGTCGGTATCAATTTATGACGAATTGCTCCAGATATAGTTCCTCGAACTGCGTTTTCTAAACGAACAAGAGCCAGTCCAAATTGATCCTGTAACAAGTCCGCTATAGAACGAATACGTTTATTTTTCAAGTGATTCATATCATCAAGTGTACCCATTCCAAATTTCATTCCGATCAAATGATCCACAGCAGCCAATACATCTCGTGGTAACAAAAATGTATTGTTCTGAGGTATATCAAGATTCAGTCTACGGTTCATATTTCGTCGACCAATCCTTCCTAATTCACATCTTTGTTGAAAAAATTTCTTTTGTAATTCCTTACATAAGGACTCAGAAAATATCGGATCCCCGCCTACACAAGCAAATTGTTGATAAAATTCCAAAATAGCACTTTCTTTTGACCCAATCTTTTTTTTCTCCTTATCATTCAGATTAAGGAAAGACAAGAAAATTTCAGGGTAACAAACATTATCTAGAATTTCTCTTAGATTCGAACCCATAGCCGACGATAGAACTAGAATAGATATTTTTTGTTTCCTACTCACACGGGCCCATATCCTTGATTTTCTATCAATCTCTAATTCTGATCTCCCTCCCCAATCTGATATTATGGTGCTGGTATAGACAGAAATTCCGTTATGGTCCAATTCTGAACGGTAGTAAATACCAGGACTTTGCAATATTTGATTGATCACAATTCTGTATATTCCATTTACTATAAAGGTTCCCAAGGAATTCATTATTGGAATGTTTCCAATAAAAATGGTTTCTTCTTGCATATCTCTACCGGTTTTCCAAATTAATCCCGCGGGTACATATAATTCAGAAGAATATGTGAGTGATTCATACACAGCATTTCTTTCATTTATCAAGGGTTCCACCAATTGATATCTTTCTACAAATAATTTAAATTCAATTTCTTGATCTGTGTCTTCAATTTTCGGAAACTTATGAAATTCTTCCGTCAAGCCCTCATTAATAAACCTACAAAATCCCTCAAATTGGATCTGACTAAATCCAGGTATTGTGGACATTCCCTCATTTCCATCATTCCAGAGCATCTTAATTTTCAGTTTCCCCTTTATCGAAAAATCCCATTATTAGCTCACTATTTATCGATCCATATGGTTCGATTTCGCAATGATGGAATGTATATTCTGTTTACTGAATCACATGAAATTTTAGACAACCCCGTAAATGTACTTCATACGTATGAGAACGGAAATGAGACAGAGGAATGAAGAGCATTTTCGACGCAAGATAAGTTCGAATTTGCGACAGGTACAAATGGAAATGAATTTATAAAGCATTCCCAGAATAATTCCGCCACTTACACTTATGGAGTCTTATATAGAATATAAAAATTCATCCAACTTCTACCTATTATTATGATAATACGATTAGATTGATTGGGTACCAAAAAAATAAATGGATTCAGAATGAAATCGAATCTCTATGAATGAGATAAAGAAAGCCAGTAGTAATATGGTTTCCCCTTTAGTTAAAGTTAATTTTTTTTCATGTTGAAAAAAAAATTTCGGATTTTTTGACTTTTACTATTACTATATATAAAATATAAATATAACTTTTACTGTTTTACTATATATTTTACTATATATTATAATAATATAAATATAATTTGACTTTTATTATATATAATATATGGATTTATGGAATATGATTGAATTGCGTAATAGGAATAATATTTCCTAAGTAAAGTATATGCCGGTATAGCTATTCACCTATCCACATATCTCATCTCATCTTTTTTTTATAGCAATTTTGCTTGTGGCAACAGAAGTCAGATCACACTATATCATAATTTCTACTTTTTCTATTGTATTATAGAAAACGAAAAAAAAAACACGACGATTCCCTATAAGGATATGGGATATGTACATAAAAAAGATTCGTCCCGTTATATGTGTAACAATTTTTGTTTTTGGGGTGTGGGTTTACATATACACATATCATATATATTGTTATATTTAAATTGATTTGTTATGCCAGTAAGGAAAGGCAACAATTTGAGATACAAATTGAAGAACTTTTCACTAATTCAAAAAAAAATAGTTAATGGTTCCAATTTGCACTAAATTTTTCAGTCTGTGACCGAAAATCCATTTTTTAACTTCTCAATGGAAAGAGAAGGGGAGTTTTTAAGGGGTGTGATAACCAATCGAAGAGAATAATTGGATTGGATAAAAAAAAGAAAAGAATTAGTAATAGAATCTTAGTAAAAGAATATGGATGAATACTCTTTTTTTACCTATTTTATATTTTTTTTGAGATTTGGATCGGATTTGGCGACATGGCCAAGTGGTAAGGCAGGGGACTGCAAATCCTTTATCCCCAGTTCAAATCTGGGTGTCGCCTGATCAACAAAAAATGGGGGATTTCTTATTCTACTGATTTAATTCGACGAATTTTGTCCCCGGAGCCGGAGAAGTATAAGCCTATCGATAGTTTTTTTTCTCAAAATCTGGTCCTTGGGTGTGACTCAAACCGATACAAATAGGGATGAAGTGAGTCTTACTTAGTAATATGATTGACTCTCGCTATTTTTTTTAATAGTGAGAGTCAATTCTGGTATTCAGAACGACGAAAATCAGAGGTCGAAAGTATCCAAAGGTTCCTAAAAGACAATCCATTTTTCTTCTAGGATTGAAGAAGAGATTGTACGAAAGAGTATCAAGAATTCCTAATTATTTTTTACTACCATTACTAAAATTGTGTCTACTGACTCCATCTGGAATTAGATTGGATAGGCTGATGAGAAATCCATTTAAGAGTTGTGGAAAGGATTGAAGAAACTTTATATCCAGACTCACGAGGGTCTCTGAGTAATCAAACATTCAATCAGGATAGTCGGTCAACTCTTATTTTTATAGAGTAAAAGTAAAAGTCGAAAAAAAAAGGGTAACAAACAAAAGGTCTTAGTATTCCCACATGTTTCATTTCATTAGGATAGAAGTATTTCTTTGCTATCTAATTTTTCAAGAAAAGGTATGTGTATCATATCTGTACTTAATACTTATACTTCAAAATTCTACCAGAAATCTTAGAATATTGTTACAAGTAGATTCATTGGATTGGTTCATTAATAGCTTTAAGTCAGAATTATATTTTGACTCTGCGCCATTAATTCCACTATGATTATTGATCAATAATTAAATAATTCCTTCATAGAGATAGGAGACATAATTCATATGGATATTGTAAGTCTCGCTTGGGCTGCTTTAATGGTAGTCTTTACATTTTCCCTCTCACTCGTAGTATGGGGAAGGAGTGGACTTTAGGGAGGGGTACTACTAGTTTTTTAATTTAATTGTATGAATTGTTTAATTGAGCGTTTTGCGAAGCTTTTTCTTTTTTAAGAATGTCTCTGTTTCAAAATTATACTGAAATACAGTAATGAATAAGAAAATACAATAATGAATAATAACCATTCGATCAAACAATGAATGATTACTTTACTATAGTTCTATTTCGAAACTAAAATCTACGCATGATAGGAAAATTTTTTCAACCGGATTCTTCCTAAACATTCTATTTTAATAAACCAGTTCTTACCAGAATTATGGATATTACAATGAACAAAAACCAGAAATGGGTTTTTTATTTTTTTCTTTATTTGTTTCCCTCTTTTTTTACTTTTACTGTTCTAAGAGAACATAAAGTCGTTCCGCTAATCTAATTAGATTATGGCAATACATACTTTCTATTGGAAGTAACTAGTTGTTGTCCAAACCAAAGAAAAGAGGTTCTACACATAAGAAGATTAGATCCTTCTTTCGTTGCACGATTCACGTATCGTGTATTTCACCTTTCTTTTAGACTCCTCCCCATTCCATTTTTTATGCTTAAGACATGAGATGAGTCAAAAAAGCATAAAAAATGGAATGGGGACTACTCTATTAACCTATTCCCTTTTACAAATCTGAATAAATTATCATAGATATAGAACTCCGCGGATCATGTTTTCTGTTAATGGATCAAGCAATAGCTTCTTGTGGTGGGAAATCTAAAAAAAGAAAAAGATTCTTTGGTTTCATTTTCTTTTCTCTTTTTTTTTTTATTTATTTTTAAATTTCTAATAGATTAGTATACGCCCATATTATTCTTGTTCCATTGATTCTTTTGATGGATCTCAGGATCTATCCTATATAAATAAATTCTAAAATAGATTAAGAATTAGAACAGTTGGCCTTCGATTATTTTGGATCGATCAAAATACACACAGGTAAATGTAGCCAAAAAAAAAAGAATTGGGCTGCTATTTTGATGTACTATTTAGATATACATCTAATCCATGTACATACATGTTGTATATTGATCTAGATATGGGCTTTTTTTATAGGAAAAAGTCTATATCCATATACAATACAATTTTCTATGAAAATAATGAATATGATAATATATACTATATAATAGTATATATATACCATACTATCTAGGCTTAGATACTACTATCTCAGATACTTATGATTCCAGCCAGATCATTTCGTTTAAGACTTGAAGTTTGAATTCCTTTCTTCAATCATTGATAAGAACTAATAATTCAAGTTTCAATCAAATTAGTCATTTTGACTGACTGTTTTTACGTAGATGATAAGTAAAAAAGCAGTAGGAACTAGAATGAACAGTGCAGTAGCAATAAATGCGAGAATATTTACTTCCATAATCTCATTTTTTTTACTTCGCAATAACTCGGGATCTAATCCCATAGAGATGAGAAATTGGATTCCTGTAAATTCAATGGGATGAATTGCATCCTGATGATACTGAATCGGATCAGTATTATGAATAACAATATATGATCTATCAAATAAATTCATTGTCGAGAATTGAATAGTATAACATAGTAAGATCCTTTATCTATACTAAATCTGAAAAAGGATTCTTTATTGGATCAGGAAATTTACATCCTTTTCCACTTTTTCTTTTCTATAAATAACCCAAGCCCATCGTCTTCCCTATATATTCCTCCTTCGTTATATTATACTTATACATACAATTATGAGGTATTATATGACTAGTATGGTATTCTATGGATGACACACAGATCCAAAGAAAAGAGTAGGAGTGAGATGGAAAAAGGACGAGTTAAGTAGAAAAAATCGAATATAATTTCAATGAATTTAATAAAAAGGAGTGTTACTCGTTCTCCTCTTTTATTTTATTAGTATTTCTTCCTTCAATTGGGACTGGAACTGGAAGGCATACATAAAAAATTGAGTGTGCAATTTAGTTTATTTGAATGAAAATGAGATAGATTGTTTCCAATTAGTCATTGAGGATACCCCCCCAAAAAAAGTTGGAACTCAAAGGGGTTTTCATTTACCCCGACGAGTACTCTATCAAGGCACTTATGTTAAGTTCGTTGTGTCTCGTACAATAAACGAATACAATTTGCATATGTACTCCGGTAAAAAGGGGTACTCTTTTCTATTTTATTCATCAAGAATATTGAAAAACAAAAGTGGACAAGTATCTCTTAAATTAAAATAGTAAAGTAAATATAAGAATACTACCGATTGTACGAATCTAACTATTATGTTATGTCTCTCTCTTATCAATCGACACTAATGAAAGAAATGGAAATTCCCATATTTGTCTGATGATAAATACGAAATAAAAACAAAAGAAATAGGGATCCCGCTGGGTATTAGCTCTTGCTCCCTCTTTCTTTTTTCACGTTAAATAAATTTATCCATTTATTTAACGGATCGGATCCTAGTTCGGGACTGACGGGGCTCGAACCCGCAGCTTCCGCCTTGACAGGGCGGTGCTCTGACCAATTGAACTACAATCCCAGCGAGGTGTATGGTATACATATTCTTAATGGTTTTATTCTTGATGGTTTTATTCTTAATGGTTTTATAAAAAACCATTTTATTTTCTTCGTCGTGTTGTAAGAGAGACATGAATGATATACTAACTGATATTATATACACATAGATATAGACTATACTGAAAGTAACACGGAGATATGGACTATAGTCAAAGTAACACAGATTACTAGTAACCCATGTTTTTTTAGTGCCAAAAATGGATAATCAACCTTTCAACGAGAAAAAACTATTTTTCTTTTCATAATCTTTGATTATGTATTACCAATCTAGAGTCTTAGAAAGATCAGAATGAATCAGAAAAACATGGATACATAAGAAAAAATGCTTGATCCGTAAAAGAGAAGGATTCCATTTTTATGGAGGACAAATTTCTTATATCATTGGTTATATCATATTTATGGAACGGCGAATTTTTGGGCCGAGCTGGATTTGAACCAGCGTAGACATATCGCCAACGAATTTACAGTCCGTCCCCATTAACCGCTCGGGCATCGACCCAGGAAGAATTCATTCTAGGCTTATGGATAATCCATAATCAACTTCCTTTCGTAGTACCCCCAGGGGAAGTCGAATCCCCGCTGCCTCCTTGAAAGAGAGATGTCCTGAACCACTAGACGATAGGGGCATATCCGCCCGACTGTCATCATACTATGATGATAGTATGTATAGTTTTTTGGAATTGTCAATATAATCTAATGATATGACTAAATCCGAACACTCTTTTCTACTTTTGTGTTATGATTCCATAGAATTTTTTATTGGATGGGAATAAATGAACCGTCCAATTTTCATTTATTTATTTTTTTTTGCTTTATTTTATTTAATTTGTATTTATATAAAATACTATATATAGTATAGCGAATATAGCGAAAGGAGGTATAGGATTCTGTCCGTTCGGGCAGTGATTGGTCCAGCATAATGGAAAAGGGTGTAAAAACTCACTTAATTTCTTTTCTTCTTCAATCTATGTCAGTGTCAGATTGGTACATGTATCAATCGAGTAAATCTCGTTTTGATTGGTCAGTAAAAGGAAACAGGCGGGGTCGGTCTTGAAACAATTCATTGCATTATTAAAATAAAATTGACCCGCTTCACCTTTTGAGGGTAAATCGAATTGATCCTTTACTTTATAAATATAAATGAAACCCCTATGTATATGATATGTACATGATATATACATATATTATTTATATTTGTATTTGTTTGCAGTATGCAGTGCAGTAGACTCATAATGAAAATGGCTATAATTCATGAATTGAATACAAAGGGCCCTTTTAACTCAGTGGTAGAGTAACGCCATGGTAAGGCGTAAGTCATCGGTTCAAATCCGATAAGGGGCTTTTTTCACTAAACTAAAGTTTTAGTCTTCGTTTTCGGTGTAGAATAGAGATATTCTTTTTATTTGTAAAAAGCAAATGGTAACCACCATTATAATGACTTTTTATTATTACGAGTTATAGTTAGAAAGTTTATTAAAAAATGAAACATTATTAATTCATTATTATTAGTTACTATAAGTATAAATAGTAATTAATAATTGTAGTTATTAGAACTAGTCTACCCTCTCCTGTAATGAGAGAGTAGTTTTTTTAATGTTTAATTATTAAAATTGTTGTTTGTTGACAGGAATATTCTAGAATTAGATGTCTAATTATTTTTATGAAATGTCCAATCACTATTATGAATTACCAAACCAAAGTATTCTTACTTCTCCGTTGTTCTTATCAAACCCAGCATAAAATTTTAAATAAAGAAAAAGTAAGTGGACCTAACCCATTGAATGACGACTATATCAGCTATTCTGATATTTAAATTCGATATAGATTAAATTGTACAAGTGGGTTTTTTTATTTCCTTATCCCGCGCAAGGCAAGAATTTGTCGATATTTCCAATTTTATCAATCTTCTTCTTTTTCTTGCTGGATACTCCATGGGAATAAATCAATATTTTTTTTCGCTACATATACATATAAAATATATAAAAGTAAAAGTTTATACATAAAATCAAGGAAAATATATTTTTAAATATCTTTCTTTGATTTTAGAATCCAATATTGTTTTGTTCTTCCGCCAATACAATATAGAACAAATACAAAAAAGGAACTTTCATTTCCAGTC